GTAAGCCCGAGTCCTTCACTCTTGGAATGGACGGACCAGACCTTAAAAGAGGCATTGGGAGTGCTAGGGCGCGCCCCTACTATTACTAGTAAGGGGTTTCTCCTTTCTTTCAAGCCAAACCTGCTAAGCGGATAGATATTCTAAAAAAGAATTCTTGTATGCCTTGTGACGTATTCCAAATGCTTGATCTAAGATTGGGAGAACTCCCCCGTCGCGTAAGTAATTGGGCTTATAAATAAAGTCCAATTATGCGTCTTTGGTTCGAGATTTGCATCGCTATTTTCCTTTTTTCAAAATGGATGCATGGGTTTCAGAAGAAAGCTGGGTGGTTAGCGACTGGCTTGTATCTCAAGACGGCATCAGTATGCCTAATGAGGTACTACGCTTCGTCGTTTGACCGCCATGAGCCCTTACCTTACCCGATCCCCCTTACTCGTAACAGGCTTTCCCTCTGTAGAAGACTTCTTCCAAATGGCATAATTGTCCAATTTTTTCCTCAATCTTCAAAGAAGACTGACTCCTCCTTCTCCTTTAGGATAGGCTCGTCGTTGGTCCTTTTGACATAAGATTCTCGGCCGCTCAAAAGACTGGCTATCTCTCTCTCTTTATACGCAATATTTTAAAAGGCGAAGAGTGACTACTGATTTCTGCTCGTAGTTCCTCTCTTGTTAGTGTAGTGATACAGTACTCGTGACAACTGCATAAGAGTCCGTTCACTCGTGCCCCTCACCCGAGAGAGCTTGTTTGTTATTCTTTTCTTTAGTTTCTATCTATGTCATCCTATATAAGGGAAGAAGCCCGCCCCTGATCGAAGAATGAAGAAGCTAGCCCGGGTAGATTTCTTGAGCTCTTGCTCTGCGTATCCGTCTCGCTTCGTCTTGGGGGTCATAGAAAGATATGGACCGACCGTTCGATTCACCGGCCGAGTTTCCATCACTCTCTATCCCCGGGAAGAACTCCAAGCTGTAACGGATCAGTCTACTTTGAAACGAAAGCCCGACACTATTTACTCATTCCACCGCCTCGATTAGCTGGTTTCTCTAGTGGGCTGGGCGAGCGAGAAGGAGTTGATCCTCATCCGTTTGATTCATTTCCAACTCGAAGAAAGCCTCGGAGAAAACTTAGCCCTCACTTATTTCATTTCGTTTCGGGGTTCAGAAGAGAATCATCCTCACCCCGCCCGCTACAAGCTTATCGAATCAACACGAAAACTGTTTGTTTTGGCATGCCCCTTGCCTTGTGTCAATATAGTCGTCTTCCTAAGCTAAGGAAGAAAAGCGTGAATGCACTTGTTGCGAGACCATGGAACCTACTTTTTTTTTCTAAGGTGAATGCTAAGGAGGCGGCTTTCCTTGTTCTCATGGCAGAGTTAGTAAAATCTTCCTTCTTTCATTTCACAATAGAGCCGCCTTTTAGTGAAGATCCGCTCATGCACTTAGGGGCGTAGCCGTGACATTTTCTACCGCCCGCATGCGAGGACCCAGGAACCTCGAAGAATCAAAAGAATGTGGCCATGGTTCCCGAGAAAGGCCGGCCCTCCGTTTCTCAGTAGGTATAGCCAGCAGCTCTCTAGTCGTTGTATGAAATGGGCGAGGGACCCGGTCAGGGTCCCCGAGCATGTCTACAAGAGTATGCCATCTGACGCAATGAGTAGTACATTCCCATAATCTGGAGAATTCTCTGATGACTTATCAAGTATCTTTTACTGAACCTCTTTCACCTTTAGAAAACTAATGAATAAAGACAAGGGCACTATGTAAATAAAAGAAAGAAAATGATAACTGGATAAAAAAAGCGTACGGGAACGAAAACGCTCCCATTGTGTTTGACCCACATGGAACAGTTTAGAGAAGGGAAACTATCAGGGGACTGTAGACTGGGCTGCCTAAGTCGGGTGTCCCCTCCCAACGAACAGTTACTTCAGCTCTTCCAATCTACGAACGAGAGTTGTCTTGCTATTTAGTCTGGCTTTTGAAGCATACTCCTAATGCTTGTGCTTTACTAGTTCGGCAGCTCCGCAACAGCGAGCACCAGCTCAGGGAGTTCTCGGTCAGCTTCAATGTAGGAAATGCCTTCCTCTTAGCCATTCACTAGAGTTCTTTCTTTTTAAAGAAAGGGGTGGTAGAGCAAGATTCGCATCCAGTTGTCCGGTCAAAACGAAGAAGGTTAACAAGCGCAAAAACAATACTAAAAAAAATGCTCAATCCACATCCGGAAAACAAAAAACGATAGTCTAAAGAAAGAAGAGGGGTCGTGCCCAGTCCCAAACAGTGCGTTCTTCAGTTCCGCCCTTCGGGAATCAGATGATGAGAGGACCAAGGCTAGATGATCGTGTCATTCTCTATACGCCTGAAAAACCGTCGTATTCTATCTCTTTCTTTTTGCCTTCGTCCAGTGGAAAGTGGAATTAACCTAGGTTTGCAAAACTTATGTTGCAGGTGAGTCACCACTTCAACAGGAGACCGAACAAGGCTTCTTTCGGCTGCTGAGGATCGCTTTGTGCCTGACTCCACTCACTACCTTTTAGCGTGAACGGATAAAGAAAGGCCATCAAAGAGCTCGGTACCAAACAGGCACAGCTAAGGAATCGTGCACTCAAAGGAACATGTCATCGAAGAGTTTCCAACATTCACTCTCGAGCGGGGAGCGAGTTCAAGACCAAAGAAAGCCAGAGCATCTCTTCCTTTTCGCCTTGCCTCGAGGGCTTACGGGTCCGTGGGCACAGTTGAACAAGGCTCGTATTCATATACTCCACCTGAAGAAGAGGTTGAAAAAGGCCAGACCATAAATAAATAAGTAAGAAATCAGAATAGAAAGAATCATAGCCAGAAGAACAAATTCAGTGTTGTGTAAAAAAAAAAAGACAGAGATATAGTCCTATCCAAGCTTGTCAGGATCAAAGACGTTGGGATTAGATTAGCAGACTATGGATGGGTCAAGACGTCGAGAAAAGTCTCTGTCATCTGGCTCCTTCCACGCAAGACGACTAGGATCAAATGGTTTACAATAATGCTAAAAAAGAAGAAGATCGAGACCATTCTTTTTGAGACAAAGGGCTTGACTTCTATCGGGTCAGCGTCGAGGGAGAGTACACCAACTAGTTGGCTATGTAAAAAGAGAGTGGGCTAAAGGGGCATTTTCTGACCTAGAATCACGAAGATGTCAACTTTGCGCTATGCCATACGATCTCAGGATTGCTTCGATTCCTTGACGCTATGTGGGAGAACTCAACCAAGCAATCGGTGGTTCATCAGAGGATGAAATTTTTGAGAGAAAGCAAGGAGAGTGGGAAAGCTAACCTACCCTTCCGTTCGCGGAATCTGACCTTCGTCCAAGAGTTCGGGCTTCTACGCAAGGAACGTGCTTTCTGACATCGAGTTTCAGCTATGCCAAGAGATCACTACTTTGATACGGTCGGTTCCCTTGGTCATTCTTCAGGAGAAGTCCCGAAACTAAACTAGTCAATTGATAGGATCATTGCTAACCCATTGGCTTCACCGAGATCGGATAGCGCATAAGAGGGCATTTTCTGAATGAGAAGATTCTCTTTCTACACTGACGACATATCCTGCCTCTTCTTTCCTTGCCCGCCTCAGAATATTCCTTCCTTTTTGACTGGTGGGACGAAGTCGCATTGATTGAATCGGCTCTTAGAGATTGAAAGCTAGCTCCTGACTCGAGGGGGTATGGAATGACTTAACAAATATATACCCCACGGAGAGGGAAGAAGGCGCGTTAATCAGCTTCGGGAAAGAAGGAAGCAAAGGAGCCAAGACAGTAGGACGGTTGCTAGCACGACTTATGGCTTTCTAATCTCTTTCTTTCCCCTCGGTCTGTCTGTGCTGTTTCGAATGATCGGGTTTCAACGGCAAGCAGCTAGGGAAGCATTTATTCCCAAGCGATAGGGCTTGGAGTTCAGATTGATGCCTTAGTCCACTCCGAGATAGAACTAATAATGGAAAAAGATATGCTTAAGAACTCCAACAGTAAGTTGATCAGTTACTATCGGTAGGGACGGGAGACAAAACTGCCACTGATGGGAAAGCGATAAGAAGCCTGAAAGCGATTCTTACACAAGATACGATGACAGGAAGGGAGTTCGATCAGGAATGGAACCGGAGAATATGAAATGGGCTCTCGACCCAGGCCTTGCTTTGTTTACCTGTCCTATCGTATCGAATAAGGTTTCCCAGCCTAGCCTATCTCGGTGTCTGCTACCGAAAGAGAGAATCAGTCTAAGGGCAGCTCAAAACCAGCCCAACCTCTTCATGGTCACATCCCCTTTTCCGACGCTTTTCGTGTTGTTGCATGTGCCTTACGGTATCCAGATCCAGTCCTCTCTGCTTCCTATGATTGAAGTGAAGATCCGCAATAGACTGTCTGCTTTCCTTGGTAAGAAAATCAATAAGGAATCTCTTTATAATAGAACTGGGGACGTATCGGCCTCTCCTATTGAGAGGAAAAAGTCTGTGATTCAAAAACCAAACCAGTTGTTAGAGCTGGGTCGGATAGGCAATCAACATGATTGGTCCCGTCCCAGTTTAAGTAGTTGGATGTGAGTGCGTCGGATAAGCGAAAGCAAGCAGTAGATCGAGAAAAGAAATCATACGGATTGCAACCTACAGATGAAGAATCAGCTTCATTGTTCCCACCATCTATATCATCCAAGAATATTGTATAATAAGAATAGGAATCAATCGTTCAGTGATCGCTACGCTTGATTGGGGCGGGCTACCCACACTGTTTTGGCTAAAAACCCATCTCCTTGCTGTTCCTCATTATTACCTACTCCAAACACGAAAGTCAAGACCAAAAAATCTGTCTACATAGCTCCCTTTGAAGGTGGAGCTTCGCGGGGATCGTACGTCAGCCAAGGCGTTAGACCGGAGCGCGTCCCTGCAGGTGCAGGTTAATCTCTCAGCTTCTGTTCTTTCTGTCCCTCCTCGGTGCCTCTTCCTGGCTACTCCACTCCAAGTCGGGATGGGTGCCACAAACACAGCTTGTACTGGCTAAACATCTCCTATCTTTCCATTTGAAGGAGTCTATCCCACTGCTTAAGTCTGACAAATGTCTGACACTACTATATCGGACGTAAAGTCTTGCCCGGCCTCACTGAGTGGATCTGGTGCCCACACCGTAGCTAGTCCTCTTAGCTTTATTGGAGCAGGTGCCCAAGCTTCTTTGGCTAAAGCACATCTCCTGTCTGAACCCTTGACCGATTCGAAAGACAAATGCACAAACCCACATTGAAGAAAGAGATGATCGAGTCTCTTACGCCATCCTAGGCGGTTCTCCCGTAGCGTCTCTGCCGGCTACTTTCTAAGGTTCAGGTTTGTCTGCCTATCCTAGGTGACCATCTTCGTCTACTACAACTAGGGGTGTGCGCCATAGAGTGTGGTACAGGTGTCACCAGTCCCACAAAGGGACAGATTCGTTTTTGATCTCGTCAACTCGGAACTCCTAGCTACAACTAGAACTCCTTAGCTACTAAAACAAGAACTCTTTCACTCGGGCTACTTTTCTTATCGGGCAAGTTGCCACCCGTTTGTTCAATACCCGAACTCTAGTAAGTCGCTTAATCTGTCGAGAAGAACCATCCCTACCGGATCGGACATGTAACCAGTCTTCTCCGCTTGAGAGGGAAAGACGGCTGCTCTGTGAACAACCCTAGTTGCTGGTCCTGCTCCTGCTGCTGTCTGAACTGCCACCTCTGCTCCAATACATAAAGCAGCTCCAGCTGAAGTGTAGCAGCTCCGTCCCATTCATCACTGCTTTCTGTTAAAAAGAAAAGAGCTGCTCCTCTCCGATCTAAGTCCTCTCTCTAGTCAGAAATAGCGTCAGTTAATCAGGATGGATCGACAGGCTTTCCAAACCTACTGGTCTCTTCCTCGGACCTAGCATTGCTGCCTGGCCCATCACCTTGATATTCAGCACACTCGGTAAGGTCTTACCATCCCCCCTTCCATATCCATATTCTGGGAACCTCGGACGATAGCTTTACCCCGATGAAACGGATCGGACGCCAGCTAAGGCCTTCTACCGCAGCGGACCCACAGGCCAATGCCAATCTCTCAGGGTCTTTCATCCGTCTTTCCTAGGTGCGCATCTCCATCTACTAAAAGTAGGGGTGGTTGCTATAGATAGATTGGGTCATTCGTAACCAGAGCAATAACCGATGCTACTACAGCAATAACCGAAATAACCGATGCTACAGCATAAACTACAGCTATACGTGGCGGCCCCACACGCTGCTTTGTTTAACAAGCATCACCCTTCCTTTCTTTTCCCAGTTCACCTACTCCAAACACTAATAATGTTAAGCCCTACCAATCCGCCTACATCACCACTTTTGAAGGAGGATCGGGAACCTGCTAAGGCACCGTAGCGTCCCCTAAAGGCGTAACTGACAGGTTCTGTTCTATCTGCCCATCCGAGTCATCCCGTACTCCAAAAAAGCAGAGGTGAGGTCCGGAGAGTGGGACGGATCTACCTGGCCAAGGTGCCAATGTAAAGTGGTTCTCCGAAATGTTGGAATATGCTCTACCTGCGGTACCTAACTAGCCTTTCACTACAGCTGTTTCATCAACTACAGCAATATCCGATGTAGCGCATTCTCCCTCTTTCGCATATCTCCTGTTTCGCATATCTTCACTACTGTCAGATAGCTAGTAAGTAGTTCTAGCATTTCCAGTTGTGATAGTAGTTGTCCGAGCTCTTGTCCTTCCTCTGTGATTCAAGACAAAGAATATAGGCTAGAGTGGCTTTCCCGAATGAAAAGGGTATAGTGGAATCTCCGAACGAACACTACGAATCTGTATGCTCGTGCTTTCCGGGAAGGCAGGTCCGGTCAGTCCTTCTCCAATTAGCATCTCGCCTGATCGTCTGCTGAGTGAATAGCAGCAAGTGCTAGTTCAAGTCAGTAATCATTTGATGCGCGGGATCTTTACTGTGACGAGTAAGAAAAGAAGGTTGAAGTACTACGGATATCAGAGCTTTAGTTTAAGTGATTCAAATCAGTGAACTGTACTCGTCCAAGCCAGCGGGTAAGGTGAACCAGACCGGGCAGGTGAACGAACAAGGAAAGTAGAGGATTCGGATTCGGATAGGCGAGTCAAGGCGTTTGTGTGAAAACTCTATCTGTCTCAAATAGAGATGGGGAAGGTGTTCAGTCAGTAAGGAAAGCGACTCTTTTCTTTTTCACCAGGAAAGCCGGGTGTGGCGATCCGATCCCAGTTGATTGATCTCGACTTTACCAGCTCATGAACGGCATTCGTCAGACTTGAGCAGTAGGTGTTTCGACTCGGTCAGCTGTCTTGATGAAGATTGACTTCAGCCAAAGAGAATTAATTGACTTCGGGCTCGCACCCTATGTGCTCGATCCGATCCGATCAACGAAAATCCATCCTGAAATAACATAGATAATAATCGAAATCGTTCAGTACGCTAATCTTGACAGTTTCCATTTTCGATTGAGAAAGCGGCGGGCCCAGTGAGCTCTCCAATAGTGCACCGAAACGGGGCCGGAGAGACGGTAACCCTTAGATCGGCTAAGATCGAATTGAACTGTCTTTGATTGAGCGAATCCTGCCCGATTTTAATTTCCGTCCCCGCGGGATCAATTGACTTTTATCGAGTATCCAGCGTCGTAGCGCGTCTCTTTATATAGAGTCGTTCCTTCCAGAGGAGTAGTCTCTTTCAAGTTAGTGAAGTGAAACTCTGGACGGGGGTGAGGCGTCAGAAGCCGGATCGAGAGAGACTCCCCACACGAACGAACAAGCAACTCGCCAGACTCGAACTGGCATAGGTGGATCGCACCAAGCCTATTTTTCCGTCAATAGAGTTGCTTTGGTTTCGCAGTTCGAAGACCGGTGAAGCCTCCTACATCTGCGGGCCGGTTCGCCCGACCATACCATACCCAACCAACCCCCCAACCAATGACTTAGCTACTCCTGGTAATAGGGGTGATTCAATCCAGCGCCAAGCGTACCTGGGGCTATAGTACTTACTATGCATAGGACTACAAAGGTGAAAAGACAGGATGTATTCCAACGAAATGCACTAGATTCTATGAGGACTATAATGAGGAGGACGACAGACCTTTTGAAGACCACGATCGACAATAAGGATAAGCTGTGGTTCGAATCCACATCGTGGTGATCGAAGTGCACTTCGCAGGAGCGCCTTGTCTTACTAATGCAGTATAGCGCGGTAGTAGCATGTGCTAGAAAGGCATTGCACTCATATGCGATCTAGCGGAACTTGCTTAGCAATCAACGCGCAATTGCTACTGAGCGCACCTGCACGAGCGCGGACGATCGCTACATCTAGGAGATATATATATAGTAGTGGCTCAGGGCAGACTAACTCGGGCTAGATTTAGTTAAGCAAGAGATAGGGCAGGAATATTTTATTCAACTGGTTGGCCACATTGTAGGATGGTTTCGACAAAGCAGGCTGAGTCCCAACTGGTTGAGACTGTGGCTTCGAATGCTTGGTATTTCATCCACACATGGAAGAAGCGAAAGGGTTTTGGCAGAATATTGGCAGATTGCATGGAGAGAATGGCCGGAGAGTGGTCTGAAAGGCCCGCGGGAAGGAATTTGACTGATGCGTCAGGAAATCGCTGCATCCACTCGAGATTACCCAAAATACGATCAAGCTTGCAGAGGATCCTATAAAAAATGTTTCTTGCTCCAGGTGAAGGCATGTCAAATGGCTTTAATTTATTTCATATCGCATTCAACGAGACAATTATGAAATAAATAAAGTAAAGAGAAGGGAATGCGATGACCTCCTTTTCATTTTAGGATTTGATGATGTTGAAGTCTCCCATGAAAACCCATGGAGAGTTAGTGCTTGATGAGACATCGCCAAAGCTTTCTTCTCTCCAGCACAGAATTGGAGCCATAAATTCGAGTTCATACAAATAAAAATGAAGAGTTAACCGGGCAGACAGCTAGATGAATGAGCTGGTCTTTGGATTGGAGTAGAAAGATGGAGAAGATTTGAGGGTCCCCACTTTCTTGCTCTTTTTTCCTTTTTTGTCGACATGAGTTGGGCTAACGGGGAAAGGAGTTTTTGTCAGGTTGAGGTCAAAGGGTCTTCATCCAATGGAGAAGAGAAGATTCCCGGCAAAAGTGCTAGTTCCAGTATTGGAGTTTGGAAAGCAAGGAAGTGAGCTCTAAGCGAGGTAAGGAAAGCAAAAGAGAAGCGTGCAGCAAGTCGATCAATCCAACTGTGAAAAACCTTATGGCAAGGTACTCTAATTGTCGAGACAAGAAAAGTGGGGGGAAACAGAATATCCATCTAGTGGCTGAACCCTCCTTTCCTTCTCGCTATGCTCATGATTTTTATTATTAGTTTTTTTCACTTTGACCTTCTCTTGAAGAGCCTTCTCTTCGGCAAACAAGCTAAGGCTTTTCGGGAACAAAAGGAACAGCTTTCTCATCACTATGTATACTGTCTCCGGGAATAGAAGCTATGTCCACCTTATCCCCCCAATACTAAATGGGGGCTCGTGGTTCTCGACCAGTGACATCTGCTTCGCCTGCTCGTCAAGATATGTAATCTATTCGCTGTCATTTTTGTAAGGAGTTGGGGCACATGAAGTTCAATTGTCCTGCCAAACGGAAGAAATCATTCTCACCTCGCTCATCCCCAACTCAAGGTACAGCTACGCCTGCAGTGACTTCTTCCCCGGATGTTGTCTCCGTTGCCATTGGGTTGTCCTCCGCACCATCTCCATCTGTCCAACTATGGTGTCACTGGACCTCATACAGCAACTTCTCCCTCACCTTGTCCAAGCTTTATCTTCGACCTCTATCTCTGGTATGGGTCTCACTTATGGTTATTTGATGGAGGTGCCTCGAATCATATGACTGGTAATGGCTGGCTCTCTGTTACATGGCACTGCTCCTCTTTCAGGTAACCCCTCTATCTTCACTGCTGATGGATCTTTATTAGATCTTGTGTTGGTTCTATTCGTTCGTCTCAAAAATCTGCCCTTATCTAACGTCTTGAATTTATAAATATTTATATGTCTGTTGGCCAAGTGGTTAATAAAAAATAAGAAAGTAATGTAACCTTCTCTAAATCTGGTTGCGTTGTGCAGGACCTACGAACCGGGGCAACCGGGAAGCTGATTGGGAGAGGCCGTAAAGCTGGCCGCCTGTTCCACTTGGAGTTTTGTCATCATCCACCTACTACTTCTCTCGCAGCTGCAGATATAGGGCCACCTTTTTCAGCATCTCAGTTGTGGCATCAGCGTGCGTCTGGTACAGATTTCTGTCTCTCGTCTTCGTCATCTTGCAAAGTTAGGGTGTTTAGGTGATTTTAGTTTTCAGTCCTCTGACTCGTTTGATGTGTCTTCATGTATGGGTTGCAAGTTGGCAAAACACTTGGCCCTCCCGTTTCAGTCTAGTGACACTGTAACTACTGCCCCCGTCTGAGATAATTCATTCTGATATTTGAGGTCAGGCTCCTATTTTGGCAAACAAAAGGGTTTGTGTTGATCCTCAATCTCGTCGCCTTCAGGTCTCTAGACATGTGTTCTTTCGTCGAAAGCATTATGTTTTGTTTTATCCTTCATCTTCCTCTGCCGTAGCTTCTGTAGGGTCCCGAGTCCACCTCTATTCTACTTTCCTCTCCTGAGACTTTGTCTTTGCCATCTGCTGATGACTCTCACCCTCCTCGACGTGTCTCGTGTCCATCGTCCCCCAATTACGATAGTCTACTCTCGCAGGGCTCCCGGTGACATTCCTATATCGGTTTTTGATAGGCATTCACAGCAGCTTGCGGCCTCGCCAGATCAGACATCTCCGGTTGTCGATCCTCCGACTAAGCCACAGGTTCGTAGGTCTTCTCGCATTTTCACTCAGCCTATTCGTTTCGTTGAATCTCACTTGTTCACTCCTCGTCATCGTGCCTTTTTAGCTGCTGTTCACTCTTTCCATGAGCCTCAGTCAACTAGGGAGGCGGGCAGCCGCTATTCCATGTTGGCAACAGGCAATGTCTGAAGAACTTACTGCCCTTCAGCAGAATGGCATTTGGGATCTTGTTCCTCTTCCGTCTGGTAAGGTTGCTATTGGTTGCCGTTGGGTTTATTTAAGACGCGATCTGATGGGTCTGTTGAGAGATACAAAGCTAGGCTGGTCGCCAGAGGTTACTCCTGGGAGTATGGCATAGACTATGAGGAGACTTTTTCGCCTGTGGCTAAGATGACTAGTGTAAGAACCATTATTGCCGTTGCAGCGGTTGGCCACTCTATCAGTTAGACGTTCAAAATATGCCTTCCACCATGGTGATCTTCATGAGGAGGTGTACATGCAGCCTCCCCCTGGACAACATTCCGCTCCTTCTCCTCTTGTCTTGTCTGCCCCTTACGCAAAGCGATCTATGGTCTCTTCAAGCCCCTCGAGCGTCGGTTTTAGAAGTTCAGCACAGTGGTTATCCAGGCAGGGTTTGCTCGGAGTGATCATGATTCGGCCATGTTCGTATCAGTTTCTCCTCGAGGACGTGCTATTCTGTTGTTGTATGTTGATGATATGAAACTTACTGGTGATTACTCCGTTACCATATCGCTGATCAAGTGTCGCCTTCATCAATTATTTGCCATGAAGGATGAAGGTCACCCTAAGTATTTTCTTGGCTTGGAGGTCGCACATTCTCCTCGTGGATATTTGGTATATCAGATCAAATAACGTCATGACTTGATCACTCGAGCTCAACTCAATGATGAGAAGACTGTTGACACTCCCTTGGAGCTTAACGTAAAACTCCGTCCGACTGATGGCTCACCATTATCTGATCCGACGCAGTACAGACAGTTGGTCGGCAGTTTGGTTTATCTGACGATCTCTCGCCCAGATATTGCCTTGGCTGTTCCTAAGAAAGTCAGCCTTTCATGGCTGCCCCCCGGTCAGTTCACCTTGCAGCAGTTCATCGGATTCTTAGATATATTCGAGGTACCTTTTTTCGAGCCGTCGTTTTTTCCGTCATCGTCCTCTTTAGAGTTGCGTGCAACTACTGATGCCGATTGGGCCGGAGATCCTTCAGATAGGTGCTCAACTACAGGCTTCTGTCTTTTTTGGGGAGACTCTCAACTATCTTGGAAGAGCAAAAAGCAAGAGACTGTTTTCCAGTGCCGAAGCGGAGTACCGTGCCATGGCATACACTACTGGAGAGATTGTATGGCTCCGTTGGTGACTTTCTGATCGCAGGTTTCATTTGAAGACCCCAACACCATTTTTTTTCGCGCCATTCAGATTGCGTCAAATCCGGTGTTTATGCAATAGTGTAATTTTAGGCCAAACATATCGAAGTTAATTGCTACTACGTTCGTAGAAAACTTCTTGATGGCACCATCTCATTACCTTTTTTTTCCCTTCGACGAATTTCGGCTATGACCAATGCCCCACCTAGCTGAATAGGCGTAACAAAGCTACCTGAAAAAAGGCAAGGTGCACCTTGGATTGAAATCGACGAATTGCGTTTTGCCAGAT